ACCCAGTCCAATAGGGAAATCCCAATTCAGTGGGCCTTTCGATACAATCAAATAGATTGCCGCAAGGGCGCCATATTCTAGGAGCCCAAACTATGTGATTGAATAAATCCTCCTCTATCTGTTGCGGATCGAGGGCCCCTTCTTCAAACTCCGATTCGTATTTTTCATATAGAAATCTCTGATCAACGATAGAACAAGATCCATTTTGCATCATATCTAACTGATTCCTTGGTTCGGACCGAAGAAGTAATGTCACTCGATTATTATCAAACTGACTGCAATCTTTTTCTGTCCGTGAGGATCCCGCCAGAGCCAGAGCGCCTTCTACTTCTAATAGTAATAATAGTAAGAGGCCATGAACTAGATCAGAATCATTCTCAACGAATCCATAAGAAGTGATCCAATTCTTTTCATTGGGTCTGGATGAAGACCAAAGATCTTGAGCGACCGATCCGGCAGAACAACTCAAAAGATAAAGAAGTATCGTGAATTTCTTCATGCTCGTTCCAAGTTCGAAGTACCATTTGTACAAATCAGAATCCCCTCCCTTACATGAATTCTTCTTCATATAGATAGATATAGGATCTATGGGGCAATTACTTAGAAGTACATTTTGTGCAACAGCCCTTCCTATCTGATAGAAAAGGATCCCATGATCCTGAACCGATCTTATCTGGGATCGAAAATCCCAAGTTTTTCTATGAAGAGCTGATCTAATTGTATTAGTTTCTATAATGGATTTCTTCTGTGTAATACTAATTGATAGGGCCTCATTGATAAGTGCTACAAGATCTCGCGCATTGGAACCCATGGTTATGGACCCGAATCCGTTAGTATGGAACATCCTCTTTTCCAAGTGAAATCCCCTAGTATATGAAAGAATGAAAAAGTGCTTTCGTTGTTGTGGAAGAAGAAGCCTTCGTATCTTAATGCATGTATTTAATTTATTCGGAGCTATTAGAGCGGGATCCACTTTTTGGGGAATATGAGTCGAAGCAATAACAAGAATCTTTCCAGTGGAACATCTTTCACAATCCCTGGAGAGATAGTTCTCTAATAGACCGAGGGATAAGTAATTCGACTCATTCACATGCAGATCATGAATGTTTGGAATCCATATTATGCAAGGAGACATTGCTTTTGCTAATTCGAATTGAAGGGTGATATCAAATCGGTCTATTTTTGGCGTCATATACATAGTTAGCAGCTCCGTATCAATATCAAGGTCATCATCACTACCATCAATATAAATATCGTCACTATCATCAATATTGGTATCGTCACTATCATCACTATCATCAATAGGATAACCTTTAGGCTTGTCATCCAGGAACTTGTTCGGAAATACCGTAATGAAAGGAACATAGGAGTTTGTCGCTAGGTATTTGACCAAACAGGATCGTCCAGTTCCTATAGAACCTATCACTAAAATACCTCTAGAAGGGGATAGGACTAAGCGGAGCGAAAAGGGAGGAGATGGGGAATGAAAACTATTAGCCCCGCACGAGGTTTGTGAATAAGCGATTGTCTGATAATGAGCAAGGAATATCCGTCTTTCTGCTAAACAGGATCTATTGAACTCATAATTCATTAGATCCTTTTTATGAATGTCAACTAAGTATCGTAAGGAAATTGATCCCGGTTGTTCAATCATTTGATAACCAGAGTCATTCTTTGATAAATGATCACTATAAGTCAGATTCAATAGAATTTTATCAATCCTTTTTTCTGTCGTTAAGGTGGAGAACTGAACCAAGAATTCTCTTTCTTCATCATCAATCGAATCACTGTTCGCGACCCAGAATTCTATTTTCTCATCAATCCAATCACCGTTCACGTTTTTTCTTTTTCTTATCAATGAATAGATCTCTTTACTTGTACGACTTAGATGTCTCGTATTTCTCGAAAAAATGATTCGATTGATGGGATTTGGTATGATACTTACAAGATCAATGAGATTGATCTTCCAATATTTCTTCTTAGAACGTATTGATTTGACCCCATAAGCACCACCCAATAGCATGTTGCCACCAGAAGAAGCAGAACCCCGTATTTCTTCCAGAGAATCTCCTAATTGTTCCAGAACAACTAGAAAGAGATTCTTTAACCAGAAAGAATTCAGTTCAGATGTAGGATACCTATCCAGAAGTTTTCGAAATTCCATCATGTATGATGGAATCATCAAAGATTTGATCTTTTCTAACTCTGTCTGTAACTCGCTAGAGGCTCGGGAAACAAAGAGAAGATGTATACGAACGAGATATCCAGCAACAAGAAGAAGGAAAAAGATTGAATAGAGGAACTCCCGAGCATTTGTTGATCTCAGATGTGCCCATATCAATGGAATGGGTGACTCATTCTTTCGATGAATCATTTCTTCGGACAGAAGAAGATTCTGTAAACATTGACTCGAAATCTCACTTATCAGAGTCCATTGTGTAAGAATCTTCTGAGTAATTTGAGTAATTGGCCGTGATATATCTGATCCATGCATCATATC